AGAAAGTGTACCCACTAAAAAAGCGGTTTTTGTAATTGGCACATGTTTTGTTAAACCGCCCATAAGAATCATATTTTGACTTTTATCTGGAGAATATCCAACAATAGTTTCCATTGAATGAATAATAGATCCGGATCCTAAAAACAATAATGCTTTTGAATAAGCATGAGTAATCAAATGAAATAAAGCGGCTCGATAAGAGCCCATACCTAGAGCTAACATCATATAACCCAATTGAGACATTGTAGAATAGGCCAAACTTCTCTTAATATCCTTTTGAGCAAGAGCTAAAGTAGCTCCTAATACTACTGTTATTATCCCTATGAAAGCTATTCCATTCATTATGGAAGGTATAACTATGAAAAGAGGAAGAAGTCGGGCTACAAGAAAAATTCCCGCCGCTACCATAGTAGCAGCATGGATAAGAGCGGAAATAGGGGTAGGTCCTTCCATAGCATCCGGTAACCATACATGAAGGGGAAATTGGGCAGATTTTGCAACTGAACCGCCAAATAACAGGAAGGCACACAAAGTAACTAATAAAAGATTAACCTCATTATTATAAATCAAATTATTCAATATTTCAAATAAATCCCGAAATTCTAAACTACCCGTTATCCAATAAAGACCTAAAATTCCCAAAAATAAACAAAAATCCCCTACCCGATTAGTTACAAACGCTTTTTGACAAGCATTTGCCGCAATAGGGCGTGTGAACCAAAAACCTATTAATAGATAAGAACACATTCCAACCAATTCCCAAAAAATATAAATTTGTATCAAATTTGAACTAGTAACCAATCCCAACATTGAAGTATTAAAAAAACTCATATAAGCAAAAAATCTCAAATATCCTTTATCATGAGACATATAATTGTCACTATAAATAAGAACCAAAATTCCAACAGTAGTGATTAATATTGACATAATAGAGGTAAGTGAATCGATCAAGTAGCCAAACTCTAAAGAAAGATCATTATTTATAGTCCAAGACCATACATATTGATAGATGGAACTATTATTGATTTGATGAATAGACAGATCCACTGCAAAAATCATAACTATACTTAATAATAAAACACTAGGAAAAGCCCACATACGGCGAATCTTTTTTGTTGCCGTGGGAAAAAGGAGAAGTCCTGCTCCTATTAACATAGGAACTGGAAGTGGAATGAAAGGTATGATCCATGAATATTGATGTGTATATTCCATACAAAAAAAAGAAAAAAATTTCTTAATTCTTAATGAGTTTTGTTTCTTATTCGCCAATTTTATCTCTTTTGAGAGGGTTCAGTTAATAAAAAAATGAAGAGTAAGATAGAAATCGAATTTTCTATTGTTAATTATTCTGAATTTTTGTTCAATATTTGCAATAGTTCAAAGTACGAAGTGAAAATGGATCAAATGATACGACCAAATTACTAGTGAAAAATCCACTTTTTTTCTTTTTTTAATAAAATTGAAAATTCTTATTATACAATAATTTATATACACAGAGTGAGGATAAATAATTACACCAAAACTCAAAACATTAGTTTATTTTGATATGACTCAAAAAAATAAGAATTTTTATGAGTTTTTGATTCCGAATCATTAATTCGTTTTGGCACTAATTGATTATTTTCCATTCCAATCCAATCCATTCCAATAAAAAGATATCTATCTTTGGAAAAAATTTGTAAAAAGGGTTATGATATTCAACAGTTTACTTTAGATCGAAAAAAGGAATTAAGATACATGATTTTTTAAAATCATGTATCTTTTAAATGACCAAGTAAGCAGGATAAAGATAAGGGTTGGGTTCTTAAACTTTTTCGATATTATCCCATTCCATATATAAATGCAATACGACGAAAATAGACCGAGATATAAAAGGATAGTCTTTTTTTGTAAGAATTACATAAAAGATTACTAGAAACAAAAAAAGACTGTGTGATTTTTACATATCCACATTTTTATTTTTGAAAGAGTAGAATAGTCTAATTTAGAAAAACAAATAGATAAGATAGATATCTTGATATGGCTAATTAAAGACCAATTCATTTTGAACAATAGATGTCTTTCACATCCAACTATAGCAATGAATAAACTAATATAATTTTTGAATGGCAGCTCCAAAAAAACGCACTTCTATATCAAAAAAAAGGATTCGGAAAACAATTTGGAAGGAGAAGGGGTATTGGGCAGCATGGAAAGCTTTTTCGTTAGGGAAATCTCTTTGTACGGGGACCTCAAAAAGTTTTTTTGTGCAATAAATACAAACATTGGAATAATCAAAATTAGCTGGACTCAAAGAATAGTCGAATTTCAAAGAATAGTTTCGGATATAGATTGAAATTTTTTTATGATTATTGGTTTTTTACTCTTTTATATTTATATTATTTATTATTTATAATTTTTTTGAGTTTATAGATTTTATAGATATTTTTATACAAACTAAAATAAGATATAAGTAAGAATTTCTATTTGCTAATGTTTTGAACTGTTCAATAGAAAATAA